GTTCTGTTGAATTTCAAGTATTCAGTTTCACCAATAAGATACGGAGACTTGCTTCACATTTGGAATTACACAAAAAAGATTTTTCATCGGAAAGAGGTCTACGAAGACTTTTGGGAAAACGTCAACGTTTGCTGGCTTATTTGGCAAAGAAAAATAGAGTACGTTATAAGAAATTAATCAGTCAGTTGGATATTCGGGAGAAGTAATTTAATCGTTCGAATTTTTTTCTTATTTTATTTAGTAGTCTTTATAGTAGTCTTAGATTTTGCATTTTGATGAGCCTCGTTTTGAGGAATTCATGGAATAATTCATTTTCATGGAAAAAAGAATAAGAACAAGGATATGAGTCTACCGCTTACAAGAAAAGATCTCATGATAGTCAATATGGGCCCTCAACACCCATCAATGCATGGTGTTCTTCGACTGATCGTTACTCTCGATGGTGAAGATGTTATTGATTGCGAACCCATATTAGGGTATTTACACAGAGGAATGGAAAAAATCGCGGAAAACAGAACTATTATACAATACTTGCCTTATGTAACACGGTGGGATTATTTAGCTACTATGTTTACAGAAGCAATAACAGTAAATGCACCAGAATTTTTGGAGAATATTCAAATACCCCAAAGAGCCAGCTATATTAGGGTAATTATGTTAGAATTGAGCCGTATAGCTTCTCACTTGTTATGGCTTGGACCTTTTATGGCGGATCTCGGGGCACAGACTCCTTTTTTCTACATTTTTAGAGAGAGAGAATTGATATATGATCTATTTGAAGCTGCTACAGGTATGCGAATGATGCATAATTACTTTCGCATCGGAGGAGTAGCTGCCGATCTACCTTATGGGTGGATGGATAAATGTTTAGATTTCTGTGATTATTTTTTACGAGGAGTTGTTGAATATCAACAACTTATTACACAGAATCCTATTTTTTTAGAACGAGTTGAAGGAGTCGGTTTTATTAGCGGAGAAGAAGCTGTAAATTGGGGCTTATCGGGCCCCATGTTACGAGCTTCTGGAATACAATGGGATCTTCGTAAAATTGATCCTTATGAGTCTTACAATCAATTTGATTGGAAAGTACAATGGCAAAAAGAAGGAGATTCGTTAGCTCGCTATTTAGTACGAATCGGTGAAATGAGGGAATCCATAAAAATTATTCAACAAGCTGTAGAGAAAATTCCGGGAGGACCTTATGAGAATTTAGAAGCCCGACGCTTTAAGAAAGCAAAGAATTCCGAATGGAATGATTTTGAATATCGATTTCTTGGTAAAAAACCTTCGCCGAATTTTGAATTATCAAAGCAAGAGCTTTATGTAAGAGTAGAAGCACCAAAAGGTGAATTAGGAATTTATCTGGTAGGAGATGATAGTCTTTTCCCCTGGAGATGGAAAATTCGTCCACCCGGTTTTATTAATTTACAAATTCTTCCTCAGCTAGTTAAAAAAATGAAATTGGCTGATATCATGACGATATTAGGTAGTATAGATATCATTATGGGGGAAGTTGACCGTTGAAATGATAATAGAGGTAGAAACTATCAATTCTTTTTCTAAATTGGAATTATTAAAAGAAGTCTACGGACTTATATGGATTCTACCCATTTTAACCCTCCTACTGGGAATCACAATAGAAGTACTCGTAATTGTGTGGTTAGAAAGAGAAATATCTGCATCGATACAACAACGTATTGGTCCTGAATATGCAGGCCCCCTGGGACTGCTTCAAGCTATAGCAGATGGAACTAAGCTCCTTTTAAAAGAGGATATCCTCCCATCTCGAGGGGATATTCCTTTATTTAGCATTGGGCCCTCTATAGCAGTCATATCTATTTTATTAAGTTTTTTAGTTATCCCCTTGGGATATCATTTTGTTTTAGCTGATCTTAGTATTGGTGTTTTTTTATGGATTGCCATTTCAAGTATTGCTCCTATTGGTCTTCTCATGGCGGGATATAGCTCAAATAATAAATATTCTTTTTCAGGTGGTCTACGAGCGGCTGCTCAATCTATTAGTTATGAAATACCATTAACTTTTTGTGTTCTAGCAATATCTCTACGTGTGATTCGTTAAAATAGGATCTTTTTCCTCTAAAATACATGGAATACTTATCTTCCTTTGCTTATTCTGTATTCGGGTTGGTAAGTTAAACTAGATAGCTATATGAGTGAAACAAAACAGCTTATTAATTTGTAGTAAAAATAAAAAATCTCATTTCCTACGTACAAGAAAAAAGTTCAAGTAAACATAAGCAGTGTAAACTCTTTACCCCAAGGTTGAAATTATTTGATTAATCATCATATCTTGAAGCGGGCAAGAATAAAGGATTCGCGATATGGAATTCCATTAGTAGAATATTTTGAGTTATTACTATAACTTATAACCATAAGGCAATCCATCAAAAGTTAGTGAGGGATTAGAAACACTAAAGTACATACAGGATTAGTAATGAGAGAATCTAAATCATTAGACATTTTTCCTCATAAAAGGAATCGTAATAAGGACTTGAAATTGGTAGAAATGATCAAGTAGTACTTTCTTCGGATTCCGGTCTAGAGTATGTTCCCATTCACTTGTTAAAGAAACGGCTATCAAGAACGAATTAACCCTTTATTCTTTTTTCTTTTTAAGTATACTTCCCCGGGAAAGAAGAATAGGACAAAAGATATGGAATGCAATAGAAAAAAGACCCCTATTCATACAGAATTCCTCATGAACTAATGGCCAATTCTTTCCATTTATTAATTCCTATAACGAGTATTTTATTCCAATATTAAGTTATTATCGAACAAAGAAAAATTCTTATTTTATTATATAAAGGATGAGATCAATTCGGAAGCGCTTTTTTGTTATTCTAGCAGACAGAATTGCTTTGATCTAATTTAGGGCTTTCCAATCAATTTTATCTTACCAAATTCTATCTACGCCCATGGGATAATACCGAAATGAAACTATCCTTTTCTTTTTTCTGATCATAGAGAAGCCGTATGAAGCTAAGGTTTCATGTACGGTTTTGGAATAGCGGTGAGAATTGTGATGTTATCATCGACTATGATTATCTAACAGTTCAAGTACAGTTGATATAGTTGAAGCACAGTCCAAATATGGTTTTTTGGGGTGGAATCTTTGGCGTCAGCCTATAGGTTTTCTAGTTTTTCTAATTTCTTCTTTGGCAGAATGTGAAAGATTACCCTTTGATTTACCAGAAGCGGAAGAAGAATTAGTAGCAGGTTATCAAACCGAATATTCTGGTATTAAATATGGTTTATTTTATCTTGCTTCTTACCTAAATTTATTAGTTTCCTCTTTATTTGTAACTGTTCTATACCTAGGCGGGTGGAATTTATCTATTCCCTATATATCCTTTTTTGGATTTTTCCAAATGAATAAAATAATGGGAATTTTTGAAATGCTAATAGGTATCTTTATTACATTAACTAAAGCTTATTTATTTCTCTTCATTTCTATCACAATAAGATGGACTTTACCCAGGATGAGAATGGATCAGTTATTAAATCTTGGATGGAAATTTCTTTTACCTATTTCTCTGGGCAATCTCTTATTAACAACTTCTTCCCAACTAGTTTCACTATAAATAAGATAATACAATAACAGTAAGAATATTTTCAACACAAAAGTTCTCTCAAACAAGAGAAAGAAACATACCTTTTTCATATATATTTAGAATATGTTCCCTATGCTAACTGGGTTCATTAGTTATGGTCAACAAACAATACGCGCCGCAAGATACATTGGTCAAGGTTTCATAATTACCTTATCCCACACAAATCGTTTACCTATAACGATTCACTACCCTTATGAAAAATCAATTACATCGGAGCGTTTCCGGGGGCGAATACACTTTGAATTTGATAAATGCATTGCTTGTGAAGTATGTGTTCGCGTATGCCCGATAGATCTACCTCTTGTGGATTGGAGATTTGAAAAGGATATTAAAAGGAAACAATTGCTTAATTATAGTATTGATTTTGGAGTTTGTATATTTTGTGGTAACTGTGTTGAATACTGTCCGACAAATTGTTTATCGATGACTGAAGAATATGAACTTTCTACTTATGATCGTCATGAATTGAATTACAATCAAATTGCTTTGAGTCGGTTACCAATCTCTATAATGGGAGATTACACAATTCAAACAATTAGGAATTCGCCTCAAAGTAAACTAGACGAAGAAAAATCTTGGAATTCAAGAACGATTACTGATTACTAGGTATTAGGTTTTTTTGTTAGTAAAAATGGTTTTTACTAACAAAAACGAAAAAGGAATAACTACTGCTTAGCAACTTATATACATATACAACAAAATATCCTAATATCTTTTTCCTTCTTTGAATCTTTTAGTTTTAGTCAGTTCATGAAAAATTTTATACTATAAATTTCTTCTTATCCATAATGGATTTACCTGGACCAATACATGAGATTCTTGTGCTATTTGGGGGATTTGTTCTTCTACTAGGGGGTCTAGGAGTAGTATTACTTACCAACCCAATTTATTCTGCCTTTTCGCTGGGATTAGTTCTTGTTTGTATATCCTTATTCTATTTTTTATTGAATTCATACTTTGTAGCTGTCGCACAACTTCTTATTTATGTGGGAGCCATAAATGTCTTGATCATATTTGCTGTCATGTTTGTAAACGGCTCAGAGTGGTCTAAAGATAAGAATTATTGGACTATTGGAGATGGGTTTACTTTACTCGTTTGTATAACTATTCCTTTTTCACTAATGACTACTATCCCAGATACGTCGTGGTATGGAATTCTTTGGACTACAAGATCAAACCAAATAGTAGAACAGGGTCTCATAAATAACGTTCAACAAATTGGGATTCATTTAGCAACCGATTTTTATCTTCCGTTTGAACTAATTTCCCTAATTCTTCTAGTTTCTTTAATAGGTGCAATTACTATGGCTCGACAATAAGAAATACTTAGAATGAGTCAAAACTCTTAGAATTTCTAATAGAAAATAAATAACTAAAGAATCACAATTTTGATTTAGTAAAACCCATCTACTGCCAACACAACAAATACCTTCTTTTCTCTTTTGTTGCGTAATTGTTCTATTTTAATTAATTGAATCGGTTCAATTCTTGTCCTCATATTGAAATGAATCGAGATTGATAAGGAGTTAGTTAATGATGTTTGAGCATGTACTTTTTTTGAGTGTCTATTTATTTTCGATTGGTATCTATGGATTGATCACAAGCCGAAACATGGTTAGAGCTTTAATATGTCTTGAACTTATATTGAATTCAATTAATCTAAATCTCGTAACATTTTCTGATCTATTTGATAGTCGCCAATTAAAAGGAGACATTTTCGCAATTTTTGTTATAGCCCTTGCGGCTGCTGAAGCAGCTATTGGACTATCCATTCTTTCTTCCATCCATCGTAACAGGAAATCAACTCGTATTAATCAATCTAATTTTTTGAATAATTAGACTAATTTTTTGAATAATTAGACATAGAATCCTCTAAACAAAGGCGCATATATAATAATACGGAACATTAAGATGAATAAAAATAAAATCTGATTTTCTTATTAGTATTTAATAATATCCTTTTTTTGAGTAGGTTATTTCAGAGTATTCTTTTTTACTTATTGAATATTGCATTTTTGCAATCCATTGATATTGCAATTTAAATATTGCAATAATTTATATTGAAAAGATGATATCCAATTTATTGGCTAATTCGAATTAGTATGTAGAATTCATATAATTATGACTGTTGAAGTCTGAAATTCAAGTCTCTTGGTTCTTTTCACGCTTTCTCACAAACAAATTAAGAAATATATTATTATTTGTTAAAGTTTGGATAAACCATTGCTTCGTCTGGTGTCTACAATACATCTAATTTATATAGTATTAATTTCATTTTTACCAGATCGAAAATTTTTATGTTGAAAAGGCAAATTTAGAGATCCGATGTCACATTCTGTAAAAATTTATGATACATGTATAGGATGCACTCAATGTGTACGAGCTTGTCCAACAGATGTATTAGAAATGATACCTTGGGATGGATGTAAAGCCAAGCAAATTGCTTCCGCGCCGAGAACCGAAGATTGTGTGGGTTGTAAGAGATGCGAATCCGCCTGCCCAACAGATTTTTTAAGTGTCCGCGTTTATTTAGGGCCTGAAACAACCCGCAGCATGGCTCTATCTTATTGATACGTTACAAAAAACTCCACTTGAATCGTCTGATTCCTCTTTACCGAAGAAGCCAGTGCTCGAAATAATCGAGCATGGGCTTTTCTGGTCAAAACGTATCTTGTCTTTATTACTTTATCATGAGTTATTTTCCTTGGTTAACAATACTTGTTGTTTTGCCGATATTTGCAGGTTCATTAATTTTCTTTTTACCTCATAAAGGAAATAAAATCGTTAGGTGGTATACTATATCCATTTGTTTATTAGAATTCCTTCTAATGACTTATGCATTCTGTTATCATTTCCAATTGGAAGATCCCTTAATCCAATTAAAGGAGGATTCTAAATGGATAGATGTTTTGGATTTCCACTGGAGATTGGGAATCGATGGACTTTCATTAGGATCTATTTTATTGACAGGATTTATCACTACTTTAGCTACTTTAGCGGCTTGGCCGGTTACCCGGAATTCGCGATTATTCTATTTCCTGATGCTAGCGATGTATAGCGGTCAAATAGGATTATTCTCTTCACGAGACCTTTTACTTTTTTTTATCATGTGGGAGTTAGAATTAATCCCAGTTTATTTACTTTTATCCATGTGGGGGGGAAAGAGGCGTCTATATTCAGCTACCAAGTTTATTTTGTATACTGCAGGCGGTTCCATTTTTTTCTTAATTGGAGTTCTGGGTATGGGGTTATATGGTTCCAACGAACCCGGATTAGATTTGGAAAGATTGATTAATCAATCATACCCTGCAACATTGGAAATACTACTGTATTTTGGCTTCCTTATTGCTTATGCTGTCAAATTACCGATTATACCTCTACATACATGGTTACCAGATACCCATGGGGAAGCACATTACAGTACATGTATGCTTTTAGCCGGAATTCTATTAAAGATGGGAGCATACGGATTGATTCGGATCAATATGGAATTGTTACCTCATGCTCATTATCTATTTTCCCCCTGGTTGGTAATAATAGGAGCGGTGCAAATAATCTATGCAGCTTCAACTTCTCTTGGTCAACGAAATTTCAAAAAAAGAATAGCCTACTCCTCCGTATCTCACATGGGTTTCATAATTATAGGAATTGGTTCCATAACCAACATTGGACTAAATGGAGCTATTTTACAAATATTATCCCATGGATTTATTGGTGCTACACTTTTTTTCTTGGCGGGAACGGCTTGTGATAGAGTGCGTCTTGTTTATCTCGAAGAACTGGGGGGAATATCTATTCCAATGCCAAAAATTTTTACCATGTTTAGTAGCTTTTCAATGGCTTCTCTTGCCTTGCCAGGAATGAGCGGTTTTGTTGCAGAATTAGTAGTATTTTTTGGACTAATTACTAGTCCCAAATTTATGTTAATGCCAAAAATGCTAATTACTTTTGTAATGGCAATTGGAATGATATTAACTCCTATTTATTTATTATCTATGTTACGCCAGATGTTCTATGGATACAAGCTATTTCATGTTCCAAACGGAAATTTTGTAGATTCTGGACCACGGGAACTATTTCTTTTAATCTGTATCTTTTTACCAGTAATAGGAATTGGTATTTATCCAGATTTTGTTCTCTCGCTATCCGTTGACAGGGTAGAGGCTCTATTATCCAATTATTATCCTAAATAGGATTTTCTTTTTTTAACTAGTCCGCTCTATATTCCATCGTGGATTCCATAGTAGAAAAAACATAAAATTCATAAAAAAATCTAATTAGATCTATCTCAAATTTTTGAGAACCCCTTGAACATCTTTTCAAGGGGTTCTCAAATCAAACAAAAAAGGAAAAAACCTTCATAAAAAAATGAAGGTTTTATGTTATGTAATCATTTAGACAGTAATGTAAATGAACCATAACTATGTAAACCTATTCCTAACAGATTGATACCAAAATAGCAGATCCAAATTATAAGAAATCCTATCGAAGCTACCAGTGCAGAATTTGTACCCTTCCAATTTGGATTTGTTCTACTATGTAAATATATTGCAAATATGGTCCAGGTTATAAATGCCCAAGTTTCCTTAGGATCCCAATTCCAATAGGATCCCCATGCCTCATTAGCCCATACTGCTCCACAAAGAATACCTATGGTTAAAAGAGTAAACCCTAGACTAATGACACGATAACTCCAAGAATCCAAACGCTCAGTTAATTGATATTTGTAATAATTTGGAAATGCAGGGAAAGAGGTGTTTTTTAAAGCACTTCTTTTTGCATATAAATATTCAATCTCACTAAAGAAAAATGTTTTACTTAAATTTTTTGTTTTCTTTTTAAAAAAGAAATCGAAATTCTTTGGATTTCGAAATCTAATGATTAGAAGAGCAGCGGATAATAAGGATCCGCACAAAAGAGTTGCATAGCTTAGTAACATCATACTGACATGCATCATTAACCACTGAGATTGTAGAGCAGGTACTAGTATTGTGGATTGATGCATTTCAGTTAAAAGACCCGACGTAGCAAAGCCTTGCGTTAAAATAGTACTTGGCGTAGTTATTGTGCTTAAATCATTTTTCGAGTTCTGTATCTTAGGAATAGTATGAAGAATATACAGAGCCCATGAAAGGAAGATCAATGATTCATATAAATTACTTAATGGAAAATGCCCCGAAGAAACCCAACGAGAAACTAAGAATCCTGTTATAGAGAAAAAAGTAGTTATTATTCCTTTTTCTGACGAATCACGTAATCCCCTAAGTTCACGAACTAATAAGGTTATTAAATGAATCATAATCACAATTGAAATGGTTGAAAAAGAGATATGCGTTAGTATATGTTCTAAAGTTGCAAATAGCATAAGGATAAGGTCCCATTACAAAATTGGAAATTTCGAATTGAATCCATTTTCTAATCTATTGTATTCTTTTTCGAGAATGCCGCCACTCGGACTCGAACCGAGATGCTTGAGCACTGCTTCCTAAGAGCAGCGTGTCTACCAATTTCACCATGGCGGCTAACTTCTAACTTAAAACAATAGTTAAGTTAAAAGAATAATAGTTATTTTCTCGCGAATCGTCGAGACTGGGAGAGGATATAGAATTAAGGAACATGAAAATTTCATCATTAACTACAATGAATTTTGTATTTTAGAAAAATTTAAAGAATGAAAGCCTTTACAACTCTTATTAATATGATTTACCAGTCCTAAACTCATTTATATGGGAATTTTGGATAAGATTGGATAAGATTAGGTAAAGGTTGTAAGTCCTATTGCAAGAATAGTCTACTTTTGTTTTGCTAATAGAATCCTCATATTTTTTTATGAGGATTCTATTAGCAAAACAAAAGTTCTTTGCTAGGAAAAAAATAAATACTGAGGACACAATATATAAAAAACTTTTGTTCTATATAATGGATAACAGAGGGATTCGTTCTAAGAATATTGTACCGAGGAATTCAATACATAAAAGTACATTCATTAATTAATCTGAATTATTCAATTATATTAAATAATTGGAATTTCTTTGGGTTCGAATAGTTCAATTCAGATTATTCCAAAACCTTATTATTTGTTTGTTTGTTGCCCAGAAAAACCTTTTGGTTTTGGATGCTCGTTGCCGCTAGAAAATGGTCTTGATTTTGCTAAAGAATAAGATTGTACTATGGAAAAATAAGTCTTTTTCTTCCAAAGATTTTTACGAATACGTTTTTTTGACATCGAAGTACGTTTTTTTGGAACTGCCATTTTAAATTTTAAAGGGGGATTACTTTTTTCTAGTTGTATGTGAAAGACATCTATTGCCACAAATCAATCCTTCTTTCTGTTTTTTCTTAGTATTTATACTTAGATACTGAAAGATACTGAAATTCCAAATTCTTTTTTAGTGCATTTTGTCTAATGTGGATAAGACAAGAGTTTTTTAAGGCTTTCTATTTAAATCAATTTATATATCAAATATACGCCATATATAAATATATGGTATGGGGGATAAGCTCCCATATAAGATGGGAAGATAAAAAGAAGGTAAAATTCAATTAGTTATTTAAGTTCAGAACGGTATTTCATAATTGAATTCCAATAAAAAAAATACTGAGTCTCTTAACCAATACATTCTAAAACTTAGAGAATTCTAGTCATTAGGATTTCCATTTTATATCCAAAAATGCTATATTTGAGAATTTCCTATACTATAGGTATAGGTTTTCTTTGGAATTCAATCAATCAATTACGAAACAAGAGAGCTCCTTTATTTTAAGAGAAAGAAATACAAAAATGAATAGAAAGTAAAATGATTCAATCTTTTTTTGTATTTTAATAAATATTTTTTTTAACAAATAACTAGTTAACGAAATTCTTTGATTCACTTTTTGAATTTAAGCAACTAAACCCATTCTGAATTTTTGAATATTTTAATGAGAGAAATTTGGAAAAATCTGTAATTCCAGTATTTTTTCTTATTCTTATTTTGTTTTTTTAATTCCTTTAGAGAGAGATAAGAGTGGGTTTGGTGAATCGGAAACAATTTTATTTTATAGAAAAATTGAACTATAAATTTCAACTAAAATTTGCTAATTCTTTTCTTATGGAACATACATATGAATATGCCTGGGTAATCCCTCTTCTCCCACTTCCAGTTATTATGTCAATGGGATTTGGACTTTTTCTTATTCCGACAGCAACAAAAAATCTTCGTCGCATATGGGCTTTTCCTAGTATTTTACTCTTAAGTATAGCTCTGGTATTCTCAGTTCACCTGTCTATTCAACAAATAAATGGAAGTTCTATCTATCAATATCTATGGTCTTGGACCATCAATAACGATTTTTCCTTAGAATTTGGATACTTGATTGACCCCCTTACGTCTATTATGTTAATACTAATTACTACTGTAGGAATCTTGGTTCTTATTTATAGTGACGATTATATGTCTCACGATGAAGGATATTTGAGATTTTTTGTTTATATAAGTTTTTTTAATACTGCCATGTTGGGATTGGTTACTAGTTCCAATTTGATACAAATTTATTTTTTTTGGGAACTTGTCGGAATGTGTTCCTATTTATTGATAGGCTTTTGGTTTACACGACCAATTGCAGCGAGTGCTTGCCAAAAAGCTTTTGTAACTAATCGTGTAGGGGATTTTGGTCTGTTATTAGGAATTTTAGGTTTTTTTTGGATAACAGGTAGTTTAGAGTTTCGGGATTTGTTCAAAATAGCTAATAATTGGATTCCTAATAATGGGATTAATTCCTTACTTACTACTTTGTGTGCTTTTTTATTATTCCTTGGTGCAGTTGCAAAATCTGCCCAATTCCCTCTTCACGTATGGTTACCCGATGCTATGGAAGGACCCACTCCCATTTCGGCTCTTATACACGCAGCAACTATGGTTGCTGCGGGGATTTTTCTTCTAGCTCGACTTCTTCCTCTTTTCATATCCCTACCTTTGATAATGAATTTTATTTCTTTAGTAGGTACAATAACACTCTTCTTAGGAGCCACTTTAGCTCTTGCTCAGAGAGATATTAAAAGAAGCTTAGCCTATTCTACAATGTCTCAATTGGGTTATATGATGTTAGCTCTAGGTATAGGTTCTTATGAAGCTGCTTTATTCCATTTGATCACTCATGCTTATTCGAAAGCTTTATTGTTCTTAGGATCCGGATCCATTATCCATTCAATGGAACCTCTTGTTGGATATTCACCAGATAAAAGTCAGAATATGGTTCTTATGGGTGGTTTAAGAAAATACGTTCCAATTACAAGAGGCACTTTTTTATGTGGTACACTTTCTCTTTGTGGTATTCCACCTCTTGCTTGCTTCTGGTCCAAAGATGAAATTCTTAGTAATAGTTGGTTGTATTCACCCTTTTTTGGAATAATAGCCTCTTTTACTGCAGGATTAACTGCATTTTATATGTTTCGGATATATTTACTTACTTTTGATGGGTATTTGCGTGTTCATTTTCAAAATTACAGCAGTACTAATGAAGGTTCGTTGTATTCAATATCCTTATGGGGAAAAGGCATATCCAAAGGAGTCAATAAGGATTTTGTTTTATCAACAATGAAGGGTGGAGTTTCTTTTTTTTCACAAAATATACCCAAAATTCCTGATAATACAAGAAAAAAAATAGGATCCTTTAGTACTCCCTTTGGGGCTAAAAACACTTTTGTTTATCCTCATGAAACGGGAAATACTATGTTATTTCCTCTTCTTATATTACTGCTTTTTACTTTCTTCATTGGATCCATAGGAATCCATTTTGATAATGGAATAAAGGGTAATGGAATATCGGAGTTAACCATATTATCAAAGTGGCTAACTCCTTCAATAAACTTTTTCCAGGAAAGTTCTAATTCTTCCATAAATTCATATGAATTTCTCATTAATGCAATTTCTTCCGTAAGTTTAGCAATTCTTGGTCTATTCATAGCATATATCTTCTATGGATCTACTTATTCTTTTTTTCAGAATTTAAATTTTCTAAACTCCCTTGTAAAAGGAAACCCCAAAAAGAACTTTTTTGATGAAGTAAAAGAAAATATATACAGCTGGTCATATAATCGCGGTTATATAGATGTTTTCTATACTAGGTTTTTTATCTTGAGTGTAAGAAGATTAGCTGAACTAACAAATTTTTTTGATAAGGGTGTCATTGATGGAATTATCAATGGAGTGGGTCTTGCTGGTTTTTGTATAGGAGAAGCAGTTAAATATGTAGGGGGAGGGCGAATATCGTCTTATCTATTCTTTTTTTTATGTTATGTATCCTTGTTCTTATTCTTTTTTCCATGAAAATGAATTATTCCATGAATTCCTCAAAACGAGGCTCATCAAAATGCAAAATCTAAGACTACTATAAAGACTACTAAATAAAATAAGAAAAAAATTCGAACGATTAAATTACTTCTCCCGAATATCCAACTGACTGATTAATTTCTTATAACGTACTCTATTTTTCTTTGCCAAATAAGCCAGCAAACGTTGACGTTTTCCCAAAAGTCTTCGTAGACCTCTTTCCGATGAAAAATCTTTTTTGTGTAATTCCAAATGTGAAGCAAGTCTCCGTATCTTATTGGTGAAACTGAATACTTGAAATTCAACAGAACCCCTGTTTTCTTGTTTTTCTTCTTTAACCATAAATCAACAAATTTTTCTACCTCCTTTCTTTTTAATGTATTTTTCTGATCAGGAAAAATAAAAAATTATGTCAGTTATTTTGAAGTTATTCTAATCTCGTACACACAAAAATTTGTAATTATTCATCTACTGCTGGAATCTGGAATTTGGATTTATTTTATCGATGCAAATTGGATTTGGATAGAAGGGTACATTCTTTTATTTTAGATAGAAGAAACATTTCTTCTATCTAAAATAAAAGAATTTTGCTGATTTTTTTATTGCTATATCCAATTTATAGAATTGATATACCATTTAATTGATATCATTTAGCAAAATGAAACACAGCATATGGATCCATCTTTCGGCTCGAAAATTTCACGGGATAGAGATATAGTATAAGAAATAGGCTATTTAAGTAACTCTAAATGAATTGTGGATACATCTGTATCCTTAACATACTGAAACGACTGCCATTACTCGTATCAAACCAATAGCGATTCATAAAAGCTAAATCTTGTAATCAATGGTGGGCCAATAATGAATTTTTTTGCATATGTATTAAGACGCTTGGTCTGATTTCGAAATTGTCCAGAGTTTTTTATGTTGTTTTCATTGCAAAATGATGGATCTCCTTCCGTAACTTTCCAATTACGAGTACGAGAATTGAAAGACATGAAAATTCTCAATTCTCTACGGCGTCTAGGAGATAGATAGAATATTTTCAGGAACAAGAAAATCAGAAGAATCTTTTTCTCTATTCACTACCATTCCGCGTCTTCGACTTCTATTAGTTTCTTCTTTAATGCAATAGCTATAGTTTGATATAGAATCCATTTCTCAAAGTAATGGAAACCATTCTCTTATAGGAAATGGTTCGAAAATCGCTATTCCACCTTTTAGGTTTAGGTATCGTGAAAAGTGATACCTGTGAAGATCGTGCATTTCAGTCACATTCAGATCCGTTTTTTGAGTCCATGATATAACCAAATTGGATGGATCTTCCACCCCGTTTAGCTAAGAAAGAATAGATGCAGAGGTGGATAATAGATCGATATGAAGATCATGAGCTGCCCCATAATGAAACCGCCAGTAGTCGCGAATATCTCCTTCTTCCCTAACCCAAGATTGGAGAAAGAAGATCTAAGAGGGATCTATGGAGAATGTGGTCAGAAATCCATAATAGAGTCCGACCACAACGACCGAATTAATTATCCTCATCGAGAAACTTAGACTACTAAGTAGAAAAGATTTGAAAATCATGGCATGGTTCTCCTTTTTTTCTTTCTTTAGAGTTTTCTATATGCACAATTTCTCGATGTTTCGATGAGAATTTCTTGACTTTCCATATATAGAAAGAGATAGACTATAAATGACATCTCTTAGGTCAATAAGACCAAAAGGATGGATATTAAATGATAGGAAGTGCTAGGAAGTGAAATAGAATGAAATAGAGCCACTTTGGGCTTCCCTATGAAATGAGGCATGGAACGGAGCCACTATGAAGAAATTCCGGGAGTTACGAAAGAAGCTTCGGACTCATATTGTTCACGGGTTGAGAGCGGGGGTTGAACTCTAGGAGGTCGAATCTCCCCTTGTTCCTCAGTAGCTCAGTGGTAGAGCGGTCGGCTGTTAACTGACTGGTCGTAGGTTCGAATCCTACTTGGGGAGATTTGATTCATTCTTTAATGTAAGAATAAAGAATTGAATTAAAAGGCTTGCTTTGACCCTTAGGA